AAAGCACCGTGAAGAGCAACAAAAGTCCACAGACCACCTAATTGACACCAACGGGTCAAATCTCCCTGTGCTTCAGGACCCCACAGTAACAACAAAGAGTGTGCTAAACTATTAGCAGGAGTAGAGACTGCTGCAGTTAAGAAGTTACAACCTTCCAAATAGGAACTTGCCAATCCATGAGTATACCATGAAGTTACAAAGGTGGTACCTGTGAACCAACCCCCCACGGCAAAATAGGCGCAAGGAAAGAGCAATAGACCGGACCAACCCACAAAAACAAAACGGTCCCTCCGTAACCAGTCATCCATAATATCAAATAAATCATTTTGATCTTTGGTAAATTTACCAAGAGCTATAGTCATAGTAATCCTCCTATTCAACTACTTCAAACCATTTCCAAACACCTCCTAGCATTTTCAGGGATGGAACCTTCGAGGCTTTTTTCATTTTATATATGATATGATTTCTCGTAGACTGTCCCTTCTTTTCTACTGGGTTTCGAATAGAAAAATTATTTTTTTGTCGATTGATATCTAATCTAGGTCAAATCCATTAACTTAATTAATTGGCTTATTCCTTTCTATTCTAAAAAAATTCCCTAAGTCATCACTCGAAAATTGTCTTATGACTCATAAATCCTAGAAATACATTTTTTAAAGAACTATTCCATAAACAAATGATCGATCGCTTTTCTTACTCTCGTTACCAGCGGATCCCCAGACATACTACTCTGCTTTTATCAAATAAGATTATTCTTGTTCGTGAAATCAAAAAAAAAATAGTTTTCTATATTATTCGAATTTGTATGTCTAGAAAACTACTAGAGGATCCTATTTTGACTTTCTATTTTACATTGATTTCTTTTATTGTCTTCTTTGTTCTATTTTTCTGTCATTCAGATTAATCTAATTCCGACATATACCCTTTCTTGCGGATCGAGGTAATAAATTGGACTATTTTTCTCTATTTATTTTTTTATCTATCTGTCATATTTTTGAATATTCTAGGTAATTTTATTAATAATAATAGATTCTAAGTGAAAGTTTCGTCCATTAATTGCCTTCAAAATCTCGTATACATAGATATGAAAACCAAATGTTTGATACTCGAAGTCATGATTTGATGGATTTTTCTATCCTTTTTATAGACATATCTTAAAGAAATAATAGAAATCAATTTGGATCTTTTCTTGTATTCGGAAAAAAGATATTTTGAAGTCAAATGACTTGTCTGTTGGAACTTAGAATAAGCCCTTCCACTGGAGGAGAGGAGTAGCAATTGATTCCTAGGAATCAATAAGATTTTATCCGAAATATCGACAGATTCTTGCAGAGTTAGAACCAAAAAGGTATTCAAAAGAAAAAAAGATCCACTGTTCGAATTTCATTTCTATCCAATTTGAATATCAGAATAGTGGATCTAGTTCTGATTCAATAGGTTAGGTCCACTTACTTTTTTTAGAATCTCTCCCTTTATTTGATTGGAATAATCGAAAATAGCAGTATCTGACAATTCAAGCAAATATCACATTCTAAAAAAAGAAATCTATATATATAGAAAAGAATACCATTTCCCTTTCTAACTAGAATGAGTTTACTCTATTCGAATGATAACAATAACTTAATAGAGTTTAAATTCGAAATTCTATTTTTTAATGAAATTCAACTATTCCTTAGTTTTTTTTTTATTTTATTACAAACAGAAACTTCTTACAAATATCAAGAATATTTGTATATCTTCCTTCAAATAGGAATACGACTGTTATCATTTTTTGATAAAAAAAAAGCCCTTTATCAGATTTGAACCGATGACTTACGCCTTACCATGGCGTTACTCTACCGCTGAGTTAAAAGGGCGCCGTTTGAGTCAATTCCCGAATACAGAATCAGCCAATATGAATATGAGTTTAGTACATCTATTTGTTACTGCATATACTTATTATATATATACGAAATATATATAAATCAGATTTATATATATGTACATAGATCTATTTTTTGTACATAGCAACTCATTAACGAACAAAAAATGGGATTGACGAGTATAGTGAAAAAAGAATTTATTCATATTGGATTTGATAAATATCAATGGAATTCCATTTTTCAAAAACCATTCGAATTGAAGTCATCTTCATGATAACACGAAATTTATTTCATTGATACATGTACCCCTACCTAATTCAAATATTTCTGAATCTTTGATAAATAGATTCTATCCTGTCCCTCAACTCAATTCTTATTGATCTTTTTTACTCAATTTCCGGATTCATTCTCGTTTTTTATTTCCCGACTTAGTGTGAAATAGAAATATACCTTATTCAATCTTCTTAACACTGAATGAAAGTGAAAGAAATAAGGTCTTAATGCCCGCCCCCCTGTTCCAGCAAATCAATTATTCCCAGAAAGGATTCTATGTTTATTTTGGTTTCTTTCGCATTACTTCGTTTTCTTTTTTATTTTGTTGAATTCTAGATTGGTGATTGGAATGAACAATTTCGAAATCGAAAGGATGAATCAAAAAATTCTAAGGAATTCTGAAAGATGGGAAGATCCTTCTGATCGAATCATTCCATTATATTGACAATTTCAAAAAACTGTTCATACTATGAACATAGTAGAATGGAGGTCGGGCAAGGCTGCCCCCATCGTCTAGCGGTTTAGGACATCTCTCTTTCAAGGAGGCAACGGGGATTCGACTTCCCCTGGGGGTAGGGTACTACGAAAGGAAATGGATCAGGGATTATCAATAAAGACTAAATTGGATTGGATTCTTCCTGGGTCGATGCCCGAGCGGTTAATGGGGACGGACTGTAAATTCGTTGGCAATATGTCTACGCTGGTTCAAATCCAGCTCGGCCCAAAAATATTTACGGATCCACCATGAAATGATAGAACCCATTTGGTGTTCTCTTAAAATCACCAATGGGTTCGGATACAGAAGATTAGAATCTCGAGTCCTATGTCTTTTTTCCATATTACTTACATATTTTTTTCCACAAATTCGGATTTTGCAAAATTCCTATCGGGATCCGTAAGTTTAAAGTCTAAGGAAAGGGTTAAAGTTAAAAAACAAAAAAGACTCTGTTTTTGTTTTGTTTCCTTGATTCATTTATTTTGAAATCAAGTTGGCAATAACGAACGGATTGCGATGCGAGTCATCCGTGTCGATAAAGTGCAGACCCATCAAACAAAATAGGAATATATATAGAAGTAAGCCTCTTTAGACAGGGGTTCGAATCTCAAATAGAAAAACAAAGAGTTTGGATGAAATTGTAAGAATATGGATCTATACTATACTATACGACTTTTTCCCTGGGATTGTAGTTCAATTGGTCAGAGCACCGCCCTGTCAAGGCGGAAGCTGCGGGTTCGAGTCCCGTCAGTCCCGATGGATACAAATCCAAAAAATATCAATGGATTTCGTGTATGAAAGGGAATAAAAATAAAAAAAATATCATTTCTAATGGGTATCCCCTTTTTTCTTTCTTTTTTAGTTTAAGGGAAAGGTTCGGACAAAGAAAGAAAAAGGACTTTTTGATTGCATAAGAAAGTCATTTTCTTATTTGGTATGGATAAAACATCTTCCGATGTTATACTATTCAATTCTCGACCATGAATTAGTGATTTGATAGCTCACATATTGTTATTCGTGATATTGATCCGATTGGATATCATCGAGATCCTATTTATACCATTGAATTTAGTGACGAAAGATTTTTTATTTCTATGGGATTAAATCCCGAAGTATTTATTAGAAATTAAAGAGAAAGAAAACATAGAGATTATGGAAGTAAATATTCTCGCATTTATAGCTACTGCACTCTTCATTCTAGTTCCTACTGCCTTTTTACTTATAATTTATGTAAAAACGGTAAGTCAAAGTGACTAATTTTACTGAAACATGACTTCTTATTTCTTAGCTGAAGAAAAAAATGAAAAAAGGATTTGTATTTCTTTTAATCTTTGTTTTAAATAAAATGATCAGACTACAACCAGCAGAATTCTATTAAATCGATATAGTAGAAAGAAATCAAATCTATTTCTTTCTACTATATTCTCTATTACGGTAGGATCAAAATAGAATGTTTTACTAAAAAAAAAGAGTTCATATGGAGGAACCAATCTATCATTTTCTTTTCATATGGATATATGGATATCGATCTATAGATATATGGAATGTCAATTCCATGGCGTCCACATTTTTCTTTATTTCATATAAATCTATTCTATTTGTATTGGTTCCAATCAATCTGAAATAATTCAAAAGCAACGCAATTTTGATTCTTCTTATTTTCATTTTTAGATTTCAGATTCTTTTCAGAATCCCGGTAACTAATAAATAAAAATAAATAATCTTTTTAGTATTCCAAAATTTAAATTAATTAAATTGAATAGAAATATTCAAAATAATTTGGTTTGGAATAGTAATCCGTTTCCAATTATATGGATTCCCGGGATATCAAGATGGCAACAATTGAAATATTTGTTTGATTCAAAGAGTTTTTTTCAATATTATATATACATGGAATATATTACACCACTGGAAGGAATACAAGAGAATTTCTAAATCCAGATAGAATTGCATTTCATTAATTAGTATTAATAAAATAACTAAAATAGTTCAAAACTGGAAGAACCCAGCTATAAAACAATTGAGACAGTTTGATCCCTTAACTCCATTAGTATTACCTTTAGAGTCCACTTCTTCCCCATACTACAAGGGAAAGGGAAAATGTAAAAACTACCATTAAAGCAGCCCAAGCAAGACTTACTATATCCATGTCCATTATGTCTCCTATCTATATCAATATGAATAAATTCTTTTATTAATTCTTTTTTTATTGTTTACTTATTTTTCTTGTATTCTTTTTGTTTTTCTTTTTCACTAAAAATTGGAGAATATCTTATAATAATAGTGGAATCGCTGGTACAGAGTCAAAAAAGGATTCCATTCCGTCCTAACACCATTGACGAAACATCCAATTAGAACATCTAGCAAGTTCTTATCAGATTTGGAGTAGAATTGAAAAATTGAAAGCATAAATAAAAAATATACTTAGAAGTAGTAAGGTAATGAATCCTACTAATAGGTAGGAACTATGTTTTATTTTCCCCCCATTTCATGAAGTAAAAAATAAAGAATCAAGATAGATTCCTTTGCATACTCTTATTTGCATCTGTTAGTTCCATTGGATCTAATCCTTATTGTATCTCCCTCCATTCGTTCTCTAAAACAATTGGAAAACAGCCTATTAAATTCTTTTACTATAGATTACCCAAAAGAAAGAGTTTTCTTTTTCTTAGAATGGAAATCGAATAGAAATATATTTCTAATATAGACTCATGATTCAATTCTTTTTTTTTTTTTAAGTTAATTAAGAAAGTTGTATTTGGTGAATTCAATTCCCGCTCTTTTTTGTTTGTCCATTCCTTCACTACCTATCTATTTCGACATAAAGAATAAGGAATCGGACTCTAGGAAAAGACAAATTATCCATCCTAGAATCCTGTTTTCCCCTTTTCTATTTCTACTTTACTTAATATTCTGTACCTATCTATTTTTTTAGGTTTAGTATCGAGTTAATTCTATTACAATTACAATAGAAATTCTAAGATTTCTAGAACATTAAAATATGAAAACAGCGACATAATCATATGGTTCGAATTAATTGTGCAGTTGAAAAAAAAACCAAGAACCAAATAGTCTTCTTCACAATATACATACTATGACTGACTAATTCTACGGTACAAGGAATTTTCTAAATATAGTATACAAAAACTAGAAAGAACCAATGGTCTTTACTGAATTTATCAACAAAAATGGAGTTCTTTTTACCAGCTTAATATGTTGATAAATTCACATTCCTAAAAATTCATTTCGGACAATTGAACCTTCTCAAATTGTTTCTTTTTAAGAACCAAAAAGATTTGTGCCAAAATAATAGATGCCAAGAAGAGCAAGAGACCTTGGACACGTAATGGATCTTGAAGCACTATTTCTGCATCCCCCTGACCAAATCCACCCACATTAGGATTACTCGTTAATGGTTGATCAAGTTTGATAGATTCACCCTCTGAAACAAGAAGTTCTGGTCCTGGCGGTAGAATATCAATCACTTCACGTCCATCTGATGCATCTACTATCGTTATTTCGTATCCACCTTTTTCTTTTCGTATTATTTTGTTTACTACACCTGTTGCTGTAGCATTATAAACATTATTATTACTCTTGCTTCCGTCGGGATAAATCTGACCCCTTCCCCTGTTCCCGCCTACGTATAGAGGATATTTTAAGAAGTAAACATCTCTCTTAGTAGCAGGATCTGGAGAAAGAATAGGAAAGGTAATTTCACTATATTTTTTCCCAGGAACAGGGCCTATCACAAGAATATTTTTTTTTGTGGGACGATAGCTTTGAAAAGACAAATTACCTATCTTTTCTTTAATCTCGGGCGAAAGACGATGAGGAGGGGCCAATTCAAAACCCTCTGGTAAAATAAGAACAGCTCCTACATTCAAAGCCCCCTTTTTACCATTAGCAAGAACTTGTCTCACTTGCATATCATAAGGAATTCGAACAACTGCTTCAAATACAGTATCGGGAAGTACCGCTTGTGGAACCTCAATATCTACGGGCTTATTAGCTAAATGGCAATTAGCACATACAATCCGGCCGGTAGCTTCTCGAGGATTTTCATAACCTTGTTGGGCAAAAATGGGATATGCATTTGAAATGGGTGCTCGAGTTATTATATGGATCATGAGCAATACGGAAATAGATCGGGTAATCTCTTTCTTTATCCAAGAAAAATCATTTCTAGTTTGCATGGTCCAATCCTTGATCCTGAAAATTTCTACAATAAGATTAGGTAGGTTACTGGCACAGTTCCCTATCCATGATTCTGCTATTTACTCCAATTATTTGCCTATAATATAGGAAGAATACGAGTAAAACGAATAAGTGAAATTTGGACTGTTTAGCTTTTCTATAAAAAAAACAAATTTTAGAATTGGATCAGTGGGTCGTTTTTTCAGTCATTCATGGAATTGAATCATAAATCGATACAAGCGACGGAGATACACGATTTAAATAACGGAAAATCCAGTATTTAAAAATTGTATCTAAAATGGCTGGCAAAATAGAAACAAGAAAAGATATAATATGATCATTCGGAGTAAATCCAAAATCTTTATAGACAGACCAAATCATTAGTTCCCAACCACCAGTCGAATGGTATCCTACACTTAAATCAATTAAGAAAAGAATAGAAAAAGCTTTTATTGTGTCACTTAAGTTATATAGAAATTTTTGAACCCAAGAGTTAAGAATAATGAGTTCTTGATTACCCCTAATAGAATAAACACTTAGAATAAGGAAACATATTATATTTGTACAGAAATGCAAAATCGTATGGATATGATCTTGGTTGTTCGTCTGGATCAATTGGATGGTCTCTTTGTAGATTTCGATACGAAGGTTTTGTAAACGTGTTTCCGGGTATTCCTTTAGCATTTCATCCAAGAGGAACAGTTCCTCGAACTCTAGGAATTTCTTTAAAATACTTTTTTCTTGAATACTATTCAAGAAAATTTCGGATTCTTTCGTATTCCACCAATTAGTAATCCAAGATTCCAGACTTTTCTTAAATGTAAAAGAGATGCACCAGGGCAAAAAGACTATAGATGTAAGACATAGAAGGGGAATGAATGCTTTCTTTTTTGCCATTTTTCGTCCTCCGTTTCATCTCATTTTTCAACTCTATATATTCTATATAGAATAATAATCTTTCTATCAAGCATAAGTTCTATTACAAGTAAATACAAGTAATAGAGCAGCTTAGCCTATATATAATATATCAAATTATATAATAAAATTATATAATTTGATATATTATAGGCTCCCTTTTTTATTTATTCTGGTTCAATTATTTTGATTCTTTGGAATTGAATTGAATAATTTTTAGGGGTACATTCAAGAATCGGGACAACTCCGCCCCCTTTTCTCTAAGATTGTAACAACTCCCATTAATAGGCGTTAAGGGGAAAGTCTTGTGATCTCTCGTTTTTAAATGCAGCACATCCCCCCAATAGATATTAGTTACTAATATTAAGCATCTAATATCTTTCATTTCAATCTTCCAAATACGAAAACGACCTTCTCCAGGGATTCCGTAACGAGTAATATAGATTACATCTTTTTTTTTATCGAAAAAATTGGAGCCGGCGCCCGTATTCCAATAAAAAAGAAATGAACCACCTAGACTCAGGAGTATATTTATTATTGCAAAGAGAATAAATATCACATATTTCCGTGTTGTAAGGATATGGACGACCGAGACCCTCAAATCGAGATAGAGGGAATCGTAAAACAACTCGTGACACAAACGGGATACTCCCTCTAGTGTTAGCGAGAAATTTAAATAAGAAAATAAAAGAATCGTACCATTTCTGGATCCGGGGATAATATCGATCCAGATGTCCTTTGATAGAGAGTAACAAAAACCGTGTTTTTTTGCCCTCCTCTTCCGAAAAGTTCTTTCTATCAAATAATATAGAAAAAGCCACACCAGAACGATGCGCAGTATGATTACAAAGAAATCGACGATAGCTACAACAAAGGCCAGCTTATCGCTTAAATCCAGGTTTAATTTTTTTAAAAGGACCCCTATGTGGCGAGTGAGAAAAATGTTGAAGGCAACGTGCACCATAACTAGCGCAACTTGTTTTTTCATTAAAAGTGTCCTCCTTTAATGTTAATCAAAATAATGTACTAAGATTCTTCTTTTTTTGAATGAATCTTAGTACATTTATCGGTGGAATTTTTAAATTATGTTAAATTTGAAAAAAAATTGAATTAATTTGAAATTAAATTTCTAACTATTTGTTTATATTCTAAAAAATCTTGTTTTTTTGAATATAAACAAATAATGAGGCCATTGCAATTGCCGGCAAGACAAGGCCGACTAAAGGAACAAAAAGTGACGAGAAGTTACTCATAATTGGGCCTATGTTTCTATTAATTATTTATGTTATTTTTTTTTATAAAAAAAAATTGTTCCTCTGTCGTTCCTCTCCACGGAAGACCATGACTTCATATTTCTTTCTCATTACCACTCGTGGTCAGTCTATTTTTCCTTTCCACGGAAGATCATGACTTCATATTTGCTTCCTATTATATTAGTAGCTAGGTACATGTCGATGTCAAGTTTTTTTGACATCTCGCCACGTATACGTAGTATTGATTCTTCTGTTCGCGGTAAAATTTCTCTGGATACGGGTGTCCATATTAGATTCCGACTCCGCTTCCCCGAAAAACAGAGTGTCCTTTCATAGCCACTACAATCCTTCTCTTTTTCATAAATATAGAGACTATAATCTGTATCTTCTTGATAGAGATTTTCTGGAAGATTATTACCTGCATCAATATCTTCTTCCAGAACTGCCAGAAGACGGGAGAAGGTAACCAAATATGTATTCTCTACTATCTCCCAAGACATACGTCGTCGTAAATTATCGCCTTGAAGGTTTGCTTCTGCAAACACTATATTTTCTAGGGATTCCATAGTTTGCGGTAAAGCCGCTATTAAGACCGGTAGCCAGAATTGCATTTTGGCGTCCTCCTTTTGTTTCATCAAAAAACACTTTAGTACAAAATCACATGAAAATTTGACATGTTGCGAGTATGTATCAACACTATTATGGGGTCCACATACTAGTAAAAATAAACCCCACAGTCTCTTTCTTGATAATGGTTGATAATGGATAGATTTCCATAATTTTCTCTAGCCAGAGATCGATCATTAGAGTAGGTTTAGGTGTCTGACTAAGAAAGTATGCTCGAATTTGAACATGTTGCGATCGAGACTATCAGATACACCATGCCTACTCGGATTGGATCTCGTGATCAAAATTGAAAAATGTAATTATAGTCTACATTAGTTTTCATTTTTAGTCCGATTTTCAGTCAAAGGAACAAAACCATGGAACTGAAATAACTGAGTTAAAAAGTCCTTTAAAAGAGGACGTGGTACGACTGAATCCAATAATCCCTTGTCGAATAAAAGGTCAGCCGATTGGGAACCTTCAGGCACTTCCTCATTCAACAATTGTTCGATGACTCTTTTACCCGCAAATGCAATGGTTGCGTTTGGTTCCGAAATAATGATATCCCCCAACATCCCAAAACTAGCTGTTACCCCACCAGTAGTGGGAGATGTAAGTATCGCTACATAGAATAATTTTTGATTGATTTGATAATTATATAAAGCAGAAGAAATTTTAGCCATTTGCATTAAGCTCAAACTTCCTTCTTGCATACGCGCTCCTCCGGATGCACATATTATGATCAGAGGCAAAAGTTGATTGGTCGCATATTCGATCAACCGAGTTATTTTCTCACCCACTACGGATCCCATACTACCTGCGATAAACTCAGAATCCATAACAGCTATTGCTAAAGGAATACCATTTAGTTGACCTGTGCCTGTTTGAACTGCCTCTGGTAATCCTGTCTTTTCTTGATAAGAATCAAGACGATCGATATAAGATTGCTCTTCTTCCTCTTCCGAATCCAATTCAATGGGATCCAGAGAAACGTTTTCTTGATCCAGGGGATCCAGAGAAACGTTTTCTTGATCCAGGGGATCCAGAGAAACGTTTTCTTGATCCAGACGATCTTTCGAAGATTCCTCTTCCGAATCCAATTCAATAGAATCAAATTCAATGGGATCTAGAGAAGTCATTTGTTCATCCATAGGATTCCAAGTACCTGGATCAATCGAAAGTTCGATTCTATCTGAGCTGTTCATTTTCAAATGCTCGCCACAGTGTTCGCAAATATTCATTTTGGATGGGAAAAATGGCTTAAAATTGATTCCATAGCAAGTTTCGCATTGAACCCATAAATGACTAAATTTATTCATACAATAGAGTGGATCATTTGTATCATTTTCTCTATTTCTACGATATATCTCACTAGATCTCTCACTTATATCCTTTCTATCCTTTCTATCAGTATTGTCTGGATCGTCTATATTATTTGTATCATTTATATCTGATAGATCATTTATATCTGATATCTCAAATGGATCGTCTATATTATTTGTATCATTTGTATCTGATAGATCATTTATATTTATAGCAGTAAATGCATTGTAGATATCATTTATATCAATATCATTTGTAGGATCAAGTGGATCGTATATATAATTTGGATCATTTGTATCATCCATATCATTCGCATCATTTCTAGTTCTAGGATTTGTGATCCCTATTATCTTTACAGTACCCTTATCGCAAATGTAAGTCTCATTAATGTAAGTATTTTTAAAGTCAATATCACCGTCACTGGCATTGTATTTGTCACTATCCTCACAGATTTGAGAAAGATAACTCTCAATGCAACGATTCATGGTATTTGTCCAATCATCATTAGTATAATAAAAAGCAGCATATATGTCATAAGTATTGCTATGACTATCCCAAACTCCAAAAGTTTTCTCATAAGGATCTGCTAAATAATCACTATGATTATAACTACAATTTTCACTATTGTTCTTCCATCTATGAATGCTATTATCAATATCAGTTAAACTAGATGGGTCTTCATTTACAAAACTAGATGGGTCTTCATTTACACCGTTATTTTCAATAGGACCAAAACTATCTACTGGTTTACTTAAACCACACCTGTATTCTAAAATCCTATTAAACAGCATTGAATTGAACCACTTTCTTTCCATAGATCTTTCTTTTTTCCTCTCTATACATGAGTATACTATATATGAATAGTCATTTATATGCCAATTTTTTTATCCAATTCGATTTTCAATTATTCTATTTTAATTAAATTAGTTTAACAAATAAGTCAACTCATATAATATAGATGAACAATATATCCCCTAGAAACGCCTTTTTTATGGTTTATGGCTAAAAACCTCTGATATCGATTTCATGAATCGATATCACGTGGGGCGGAAGGATTCGAACCTTCTTTCACGGCACCATAGCCCGCTTTCTCATCAATTACGGCACCATAGCCCGCTTTCTCATCAATTACGGCACCATAGCCCGCTCTCATCAATTACGGCACCATGCCCGCGCCCCCAGAAAAGCCTTTTTTATGGTTTATGGCTAAAAACCTATGATATCGATTCATGTCAATGTCATGAATCAATATCATCTGGGACGGAAGGATTCGAACCTACGAGTCACGGGACCAAAACCCGCTGCCTTACCGCTTGGCCACGCCCCATTTTGTATTCTATTCTATTCTATTATATTGTATAATAATTACAAAGTCAAGTCAACTTTTTTCTTTTCTTTTATATTTCATTGTGAATAGAAAAGTATAATAAAAAAAGTGGATAATAATCATATATATATATAATAAATCATATCATATATGTAATAATATATATAAAAAATAAAAAAATTAGAATTCAAAAAAAAGCAAAAATACAATTCATTTTCTTAAAGAACAACATTTTTGTTATGCTTAATATCTTTAGCTTGGTCTGTATTAACTCTGCCCTTTATTCAAGTAGTTTTTTCTTGGGTAAATTACCTGAAGCTTATGCTTTTTTGAATCCAATTGTAGATTTTATGCCAGTAATACCCTTACTCTTTTTTCTCTTAGCTTTTGTTTGGCAAGCTGCTGTAAGTTTTCGATAAGATCTTTAATTTGAATAATGTCCTAAAAAAAATCAGAATTTATTAGAAAACTCAAATTTGAACTTTTTTAAAGATCAGATAAGTGTTACAGTGTGAATCTGTGATTCCAAATCTTGCAATTTTTGGATAGACAATAAAAATATGGATCATCTCATCATTTCCTTTTTTTCCATTCAAAAATAAAAATTCTATTATTCGATTTGAGTCTACCACCAATACGTGGATCTTTATTGTGTATATGAAATATAAAGGCTCAACTCTTAATACAAACCAATTTCTTAAGTAACTTCATTTCTTATAAACTGAGTCTCAAAGGAAACATAATATGAAATAGAAGAGAATCTATTCTCTTTCTCTGTCGTTTTTTTTTTTTTTAATTATCTTGGAGATTTTGTAATGCTTACTCTAAAACTATTTGTTTACACGATAGTGATATTCTTTGTTTCTCTTTTCATCTTCGGATTTCTATCTAATGATCCCGGACGTAATCCTGGACGTGAAGAATAAGAAAATCTTTTTTCTTTTCCTTACTTGTGCTGGATTTTGAACTCTTTATTTGTTTTTCTATCTATTTGACATCTTTAACTAGTCAAAAAGAACTAGTCAAAAATGAAACAAACAGGTAATAATAAAAAAAAAATAAATTCCATAAGTTCAAAAGAAAAAAATGCCAAATCATCAATAAACGGAAAGAGAGGGATTCGAACCCTCGGTACAAAACTGCGTACAACGGATTAGCAATCCGACGCTTTAGTCCACTCAGCCATCTCTCCCCAATTCAAAAAATGGAATTATTATGCTTATGATACCTCGCATAAACAAAAAGAACAAAAAGTAGGGCTCGAAAAAAGCCTTCTATATATCTTATTTGATATTGATTGATCTTCATTTGATATATCTTATCTATCTTTTTTCTATTTGATTATAATTCTATATTAACTCATAAATATAGATTCAAATATATATTAATTCTTATTAATTCTATATATATACTAAATAAATACTATACTATATATATATACTAATAAATACTTATACTAAATAGATAATCTAAATCTATAATTTTGGATTTTCTTTTTTATTTAGTTTGTTTTTTTATCCAATCAGAGTCCAGCTAGGTACTGGCACAGCTCTTTTTTCCCATGAATCCTGGATAAGAATGATTTCTTTTTCTGTATCAGATTTGAAACAAACTTGTAATTAATTCAAACATTTGAATATGATCAAACAAAAATAAAAATAACTTTGTGATCGTATATCATACGAATTAATCAGGTAACGTATCTAAAAAAAGAAATAGAACTATGGATTCTTGCATAATGCATTTTTGTGTTATGAATTTAGTTTAGTAATTTTGTCGAGATCTATACTGTCAAAATAGCTTCAACAAAATCCAAAAATGAGATTTGCCCCCTTTTCTAAATTTCATTAGGGGGCCCTTTACGAAACATGTAAACACTCTATTTATCATAAAATTCTGCACCTATTTGATAATTAGGACTGATTCCCTTGTTCGACAAAAGATCTTTTTATATACAATAATGGTATTGTAGCGGGTATAGTTTAGTGGTAAAAGTGCGATTCGTTCTATCGATCCCTTAATAGTTAAGGGGTCCCTTGCGTGATTCATATCACGATCAAAAACTTTATTTCTTACTTTAAGGGATTTCATCCTTTATACCTCTCAACGAGCAATTCGAGGAATAATATAAATTATCGTAATTTGTATACAATTTAGAATTGATTCTAAAATTATGAAACATAAGTTTTTGCAATTGGATCAAGAATCCCAATTTTTGAATATAAGTAAAGGATCTAGGGATAAAGATATCTAAAATTTGTTTCCAATCGTAACTAAATCTTCCCATTTTTTTATTATTTGTTTTGTATAGGAGAGAGTGAAGCAAAATAGCTATTAAACGATTTTTTTAGTTTACTAGAAACATCGATCTATTTTTTTAGCTCGACGGAAATTTTCTTCTTTTCCTAAAGATTCTATCAAATAGAAATAGAGAACGAAGTAACTAGAAAAAAAGAGATTGTTCAAATACTCCTTTTCTATAGGGATCATCTAAAAAGCAACGTTAATTGTATTCATACCGAAAGGCTGACATAGATGTTATGGGTCATTTTTTTCATGTATTCCATCTATCTCTTAAATTATTCTGTAAAGGAGCTGAATGAAACAAAAGTTTCACGTTCGGTTTTGAATTAGAGACGTTCATTCATAAACGTCGACTATAACCCTTAGCCTTCCAAGCTAATGATGCGGGTTCGATTCCCGCTACCCGCTTATATTCTATTTTTTATTTAGTAAATTTCTTTAGTT